CCCCAATTTAATGAACGATTTTTTATTAATATAATTGGAATCGATCTTAATTAATCCCTCGTTACTGCTCAACGAAGAAGTAATAGGTAGGGATGACAGGATTTGAACCTGTGACATTTTGTACCCAAAACAAACGCGCTACCAAGCTGCGCTACATCCCTACAAATGGTCTACAGTGTCATTGTATAGAATTCCTATCTTGTTTTCCACATCGTTATTTCCTCCATTGATATATACAATTTATATGGGCATTTCGTCTTTTTGGTCCCATTTAACATATAATAATAGTAAAAGAAAAGTCTTATATACGTATGAGATACGGAACGGAACCTGTCGTAAAAATAAATGAGTAGTTTTCGGGAATGCTCGGGATAAAAGGGATGTTTTTTTTTATGTTTTAAGAAAAATTTTATTTACCGGATAGTTGTATATTTCAATTTGAATTAGGGATTCCGTGTACAAGGTTCTTAACTGTATATGCATCTGATCATATATGTATTACCATTTTAGATTACAATAAAAAAGGGAAGGAGATTTTTCAATGCGAGATCTAAAAACATATCTTTCCGTGGCACCGGTATTAAGTACTCTATGGTTCGGGTTTTTAGCAGGTCTATTGATAGAGATTAATCGTTTTTTCCCAGATGCGTTGACATTCCCCTTTTTTTGATTCTAGTTATTGATACGGTACCAAATAACGAAGATTCGAGATCAAATTAAATAATACTTTGCCCCCCCCTTTTCTCTTTTTTCCCTTTTTACTTTTAGAATAAAAGGGAAAAAAGAGAAAAGGTGTATTCAACAGCTTCGAGACTTGGGTTCAAGTTTGAATTAAATAAATTATTAAATTCAAAAATAAACTAGGGATTCACTAGGGATGGAGGTAGAATAAACAGGGTGGGGCCTAGATCTAGGACAAGACTCTTATACAAGGGGTACTTAAATGTAAATGAAATACTGTGATTTGAAATAAAGTTTAGAACTTTTTTTAGTATATTGATATTGATTGCAGGGAAATTTTTCATAATTGGATTTCAAGTTAATAACTTCTATTTTTCCTTCCTTTCTTCTTCTTCGTTTCGGATCGAAAATAGAAGAGTTGAGCAAATCAAAAATCCAAAGGGGGTTCATGGCCAAGGGGAAAGATGTCCGAATAACGGTTATTTTGGAATGTACCGGTTGTGTTCGAAACGGTGTTAATAAGGTATCAACGGGTATTTCCAGATATATTACTGAAAAGAATCGTCACAACACGCCTAATCGATTGGAATTGAAAAAATTCTGTCCATTTTGTTACAAACATACGATTCATGGGGAGATAAAGAAATAGATCGAATCGAGCACATGTATGTAACCCTTCCAAGGAAGGGTAAAAATGATATTCTATATATAACATAATTAAATATAAACAAAAAATATAAACAAACCAAATCCTATTTATTCTAATTCATTTTAGATCCGACCGAAATAGGATTTTAGGGATAAGGAATAAACTAAACAAACCATGGATAAATCCAAGCGACCTTTTCTTAAATCCAAGCGATCTTTTCGTAGGCGTTTGCCCCCGATTCAATCGGGGGATCGAATTGATTATAGAAACATGAGTTTAATTAGTCGATTTATTAGCGAACAAGGAAAAATATTATCTAGACGGGTGAATAGATTGACCTTGAAACAACAACGATTAATTACTATTGCTATAAAACAAGCTCGTATTTTATCTTTGTTACCTTTTCTTAATAATGAGAAACGGTTTGAAAGAACCGAGTCGACCACCAAAACTGCGGGTCTTCGAGCCAGAAATAAATAGGCTTACTCTTTCGTTACTTGAATAAAAAGTAAAATCCGAACTAAAACGCAGATTGATGTTTTGTTCGAAAAATATGAAAAATACATATTTAATTATCGTGTTGTAAGAAAAAAAATCGGGTAAGAATAAAGATTTTTTTTTGAGTGTGTTCATTCATTTTGACTTTACCCTCCCGGAGTTCATTCTCCGGGGAACTTCGTTTAAATTATTCCGGTGGATTCTTTCCAATCTACTTCTTTTATGATCTCATTGGAAATCATATAAAGACAATTTCTATTTGATATAGCTATTTGTGCAAGTATTTTACGATTAAGAAGCACCTGTTTTTTATATAGGTCGTGTATTAATCTACTATAACTATAGGATACCCCTATTTCACGAATTACTGCGTTTATTCGAGTGATCCACAAACGGCGAAAATTTATCTTTTGCTTATTCCTATCCCGATGAGACGAAACCAAAGCTCTTATTTTCTGTTGAGTAATTGTTCGAGTAAGTCTTGAATGAGCCCCTCGAAAGCTTGATGCAAATAAACGAATTTTTGTTCTACGTTTCCGAGCTATATTTCCCCGTCTAATTCTGGTCATTGAATAAATGAAACTTTGACGAATAACTAATAGATTTCCTTTCTTTCAGTTATTCTTTTTCCCTTTCCTAGTCTATTAATAACAAAGCTTTTTTCCAATGTATAAACTAAAAATTCCAATGACTTTGGCTACTATAACCTTCCCGACCACTATTTTTATTTTTTCTATACATTTCACTTCGAAATAAGAAATTTTATTTTACTAGGTATCAAAATATAATAAAAAAAAATATAAATGGATAAAGAAATAGTGGCTTCCTTCGTTTATATGGTTACTTCTTAAACGGTGAGGTTTTCTCTATACACCGGAGCCTTTACTTCATTTAATATTGGTAACTTGTATAGTTCACATTCTTTGGCTCTACCCATGAATTATCCAGTAATAGGTCTTTCACGATTAGATCTACTTACACAGTAACGGTATTTAATTATGAAAGTTGGCTGGGTAGCTAACCCTGTTAGTCCGTTCTTGCAAGAGGGGCCTAAGTTTTCTGTTTTTATTTTTAAGTAGGATTTTCTCCGCTTAATGGATAACCTTTTGTTACCAATGGAGAATTTCTTCTCATCTTAAATAGAGGTGATTGGATTTGCACCAATGAAAACCATAAATTTCATACACAATAGAATGGATATATTTTTTTTATACTGAATTGAACGGACTTCTTTTTCTATTCTATCCTATTCCCCGGTACTGATCATTGATACTAGAAAAGGTTTTCTTTATTTTATCTTTATCCCAGCTCATGATCTGAACGAGTCGCACATACACCCTAGTACATGTTCCTCGACGCTGGGGGCATCCCCCAAGTGCGGGGGATTTTGTGACATTTCTGATTGGCTGTCTTGTATTTCTAATAAGTTGTTTAATAGTTGGCATGTTGAATCATATCATATAAAAAAAGGGCTGGTTTAGATCGATCCTAACCTGATGATTTTGAATTACTTCTATTTAATTTTCTAGTAAATTCAGCAAAAATCTAAAATAGGAAATCGAGAAGTTGCGCGAAAAAAAATCCGGGCTTTTTCACTCAACCACCGCTACAAGATCAACAATTCCATAAGCTTGGGCTTCTGTTGCTGACATAAAAACATCTCTTTCCATGTCTTCCGAGACAACCCATAAGGGTTTGTCCGTTCTTTGTACATAAACCCTTGTTAGGGTTTCACGCAGTTTTAGCAGCTCTTCCGCTTCCAGGATAAATTCTCCCGTTTGTGCCTCATAAAAAGAACTAGCAGGTTGATGAATCATTACCCTGATGGTATAACAAAAGAGGGGTTCCTCTATTTTGCATGATGAATAGAAAAGAAAGATAAAGAATAAAAAGAAAAAAAAAAAGATAGAATTGAACAACCACAACCGTACGGGCATCTTTTATGAATTGCATACGGCTCTATAATAAAATTGACCTTTACCTTCAAAAAAATAGGATCTATCAGACCCAGATCGGTAAATGATCAAATTACCACCCTTCCTTTCGTAGGCGTTCAAAAATACTATGATGGTTCCGTTGCTTTATATATATATTTATATTTAATATTATTTGGTTTGTCTGTGTTTCAGCAATCCCAAAGTTGCTTTTTGTAAAATTAAGGAAAAAATAATCTTGTTTTTTATTTTCGAACTCTTTCAGAACACAACTAAGCCCCCCGGTGTGAAAATAAAAAAGTTTGTGACGCTGAACTGGAATCTCCAATAAAAAAAAAGGAAATCCCTTTTATCTCATACTACTCTCTCGATACATAATCAAATGTTTTGAAAAAAAACAATAAAAATTGTTTTATTTTGATATCGAATTCAAAGTGCCATGCTATTATTACTTAATATTAATATGGCGAAGGCATAGTCTTATTTTTTTCTCTCAAATAAAAACCTCATTGGCGCCAAGCGTGAGGGAATGCTAGACGTTTGGTAATTTCTCCTCCGGCCAAGATAAAAGATCCCATTGAAGCGGCTAATCCCATGCATATTGTCTGTACATCTGGTCGCACAAATTGCATTGTATCATAAATAGCCACTCCAGGGATAACCCACCCGCCGGGAGAGTTTATAAACAAATAGAGATCTTTGGTATCATTCTCGATACTGAGATATACCATAAGACCAATAAGTTGGTTCGAGATCTCGCTATCAACCTCTTGTCCTAAAAAAAGTAATCTTTCTCGATAAAGTCGGTTGATTAGGGTAAAATTAGATCCCTTACGAACCGTACAGGCGCCTTTTGGTGCATACGGTTCAACAAAAAATTGCAAAAAAAAATCAATGTGCAGATTCCAATCCTCTTTCTTTTTTCATATTCGTAGAAGGCTCTTTCTTACTTCTAACGAAAGGACTTTTATTCAATTTTTCAAAAAAGACAGGTTTTTACTCCTTTTCGTATAATATTCTTGTAATAGAAAAGAAAAAAAAAAGTCACTAAACTTATCGAATTTACTTCTTATTGATATATTGTTTCATCGAGATCTAATCCAAATCACAATGTCGTTTTCTTGTTCCTGAATGGGCCCTGTTAATTTTTTTAGGTTTATGCTCTACTCCGGGTAAAGATCCGCCCGATTTTCATTTGTACATATAGGACAAATGCTTCCATTACCATTTCTTTTTGT